AATTTAAAATGAACTAAATCATATTTTTGACACCACAAATCAATATTTTCATTAAATTATTTAAATAAAATCAAATTATTCTATAATCAATTTTTAAAATTAAAATATTTAAAGGTAATCAATGTAATATTAATATTAAATATTCTCGAGATACCCCTGTATAATATCTATAAACACCAGAATAATACTTCCCATGTTGAACAAAAGAATATAAATATAATCTATAACCAGCTCTAAAAAAAGAAACTAATATTAATATAATTATTGAAACCCACGATCATCTCATTAAACTATTAATTAATCTAATTTCCCCTATTAAATTTAATCTAGGAGGAGCAGCTATATTAGATGATATTAATAAAAATCATCATAATCTTATTGAAGGTATAAAATTTATTATCCCCTTATTAATATACAATCTTCGTCTATGTAAACGTTCATAATTAATATTAGCTAAACAAAATATCCCAGAAGAACATAAACCATGTCCAATTATTAAAATATAAGAACCAATAAAACCTCAATAATTTATAACTATAATACCTCCAATCACTAATCTTATATGAGCTACTGAAGAATAAGCAATTAATGATTTAATATCAATCTGACAAAAACACTTTAATCTAATATAAAAACCACCAATTAAACTAATCACAATTCAAATATAATTTAACTTCAAGTTAATTTCCTGTAAAAATACTATTAACCGTAATAAACCATAACCTCCTAATTTTAATATAATTCCAGCTAAAATTATTGAACCTGAAACAGGAGCTTCAACATGTGCTTTAGGAAGTCATAAATGAACAAAATATATAGGTATTTTAACTAAAAAAGCTAAAATTATAGAGAAATATAATATATATAAATTCATATTTAAAAACTTTAAAAAATAAAATATTATTCTACTTATTTCATTATAAACATAAAAAATACCCATCAATAAAGGTAAAGAAACAAATAAAGTATAAAATAATAAATATATACCAGCTTGAATTCGCTCAGGTTGATAACCCCACCCCACAATTAATAACAAAGTAGGAATTAATCTACCCTCAAAAAATAAATAAAATATAAACATATTTATTACTCTAAAAGTTAAATAAAGTATAATCAATAAAAAAATAATATTAAATAAAAAAAAATTAACATAAAAATTTAACTTAAATAAATTTTCTCTAGCCATAATTATTAAAATTGAAATTCAAATTCTAAGTAAAATTAACCCATAAGAAATTATATCAACAGATAATATATATCTTATATTAGAATATAAATTTAATCTAATTCTTAAATTCATAAATAAAAATATTATTAAAAATAATATTATTTGAACCATTCAAAATATATTTTTAATAAAACATAAAGGTATTATAAAAATTATTATTATTAAAAACTTTATCATTATAATAAATTAAATCTTTGAAAATAATCATTACCATGAGTGCGAATTATAGAAACTAAAATTGATAACCCTAAAGCCCCCTCACAAACAGAAAAAACTAAAAAAACTATTAGCATATACAAATCATATTCAATAGTTATTAAATAAATTATCATAAAAAAAAAAATTCTCAATACAATAAACTCTAAACTCAAAAGAACAATTAATAAATGTTTATGTTTAGAAACAAAAATCAAATTACCAACAATAAATATAATAATAAAAGTAATTCATATATTTATAATTATCATTTGTTTGTTTTTATAGTTTAAAAAAAATATTGGTCTTGTAAACCAGAGTTAAGTTACATACTTTAAAAACTTCAAAGAAAAAGAATTTCTCCATCTATAATCTCCAAAATTATTATTTTAATTAAACTATTCTTTGATTTGAAATCACAAAAATAATATTATCCTTTTTATTAATATTAATTTCATTAACTATACTATTCTTAAACAATCCTTTATCTATAGGATTTATACTTTTAATTCAAACTTTATTAACTTGTTTAATTTCAGGAATAATAATTAAGACTTATTGATTTTCATATATCTTATTTTTAACCTTTTTAGGAGGTTTATTAGTATTGTTCATTTATGTTTCAAGAATTGCATCTAATGAAATATTCTCATATTCATTAAATTTAAAAATATTATTTTTAATAATATTTTTTTTCATTTTTATTTTAAGAGTATTATGAATAAATAACATCAAATGAATAAATTTTTCTAATAATTCAGATATAAATAATTTTTTATCTTTAAACATATTTTTCAACAATGAAAATAAAATTAATCTTAGTAAATTATATAATAACCAAACTTTTTTATTAATATTAATGCTAATTATTTATTTATTTATTACATTAATTGCAGTAGTAAAAATCACTAACATTTTTTATGGTCCACTACGATCTTCAATAAATTAAACTCACCAATGATAAATAATAAATTTATTACACTACGTAAAACCCACCCTATTTTAAAAATCATTAATGGATCATTAATTGATTTACCTTCCCCATCCAACATTTCAGCTTGATGAAATTTTGGTTCTCTACTAGCCTTATGTTTAATCGTCCAAATTTTAACGGGATTATTTTTAACAATATATTATACAGCTAATATTGAATTAGCTTTTTATAGAGTTAATTATATTTGTCGAAATGTAAACTATGGTTGACTAATTCGAACATTACACGCAAACGGAGCATCATTCTTTTTTATTTGTATTTATTTACACATTGGACGAGGAATATATTATGAATCCTTCAATTTAAAATACACATGAATAGTCGGAGTAATTATTTTATTTTTATTAATAGCAACAGCATTTATAGGATATGTATTACCTTGGGGACAAATATCTTTTTGAGGAGCAACAGTTATTACAAATTTATTATCAGCTATTCCTTCTTTAGGAGTAATATTAGTAAATTGAATTTGAGGGGGATTTGCTGTTGACAACGCCACTTTAACCCGATTTTACACATTCCACTTCTTATTACCATTTATTATTTTAATAATAACAATAATTCATTTATTATTTTTACACCAAACAGGATCTAATAATCCACTAGGATTAAATAGAAATTTAGATAAAATTCCTTTCCATCCATTTTTTACATTTAAGGATTTAATTGGATTTATTGTATTATTATTACTATTAACAATTTTAACATTAACTAACCCATATTTACTGGGAGATCCAGATAATTTTATCCCAGCTAATCCTTTAGTAACCCCTGTTCATATTCAACCAGAATGATATTTCTTATTCGCATATGCAATTTTACGATCAATTCCTAATAAATTAGGAGGAGTAATTGCTTTAGTAATATCTATTCTAATTTTAATTATTTTACCATTTACTTTTAATAAAAAAATTCAAGGTATTCAATTTTATCCTATTAACCAAATTATATTCTGATCTTTATTAGTTATTATTATTTTATTAACTTGAATTGGAGCACGACCAGTAGAAGACCCATATATTATTACAGGACAATTATTAACAATTTTTTATTTCTCATATTTCATTATTACACCATTTATCAATAAATATTGAGATAACTTATTATTTAACAAAAATTAATTAATTAATGAGCTTGTAAATTAAGCATTTGTTTTGAAAACTTAAGAAAGAATATTTATTCTATTAATTTATACTAAAAATAAATCAATTATATTAAAAAAATTTTAAACCCTAAAAAAAATAATAAAAAATTTAATGAAACAGGTAAATATCTCTTTCAAGCTAAATACATTAACTTATCATAACGATATCGAGGTAAAGTACCACGAACTCAAATAAATAAAAATATAATAAAAACTACCTTAAAATAAAAAATCACTCTTAAATTAAAACCCCCTAAATACATTAAAATAAATAATAATCTTATAAACATAATTCTAGAATATTCAGCTAAAAAAATTAAAGCAAAACCACCTCTTCTATACTCAATATTAAACCCTGAAACTAACTCTCTTTCTCCCTCAGCAAAATCAAATGGAGTACGATTAGTTTCTGCTAATCTTGATCTTATTCAACATAAACCTAAAGGAAATATTATAAAAATAAATCAAACAATATTCTGATAATGAAAAAACTTTAATAAATTAAAATCTATAATTAAAATAATTCTAGATATTAAAATTAAAGCTAAACTAACTTCATAAGAAATTGTTTGAGCTACGGCCCGTAAACCCCCTAATAAAGCATAATTTGAATTAGAAGACCAACCAGCAATTATTACTGTATAAACCCCTAATCTAGTACAACATAAAAAAAATAAAACTCCTAAATTAAAACTAATTAAATTAAAATAATAAGGAATAAGTATTCAAATAATTAAAGACAAAGTAAATCTAACTACAGGAGAAAAATAATAGGACATAAAATTAGAAAAATTAGGATAAGTTTGTTCCTTAGTGAATAATTTAATAGCATCAGAAAAAGGTTGTAAAATACCAATAAAACCTACTTTATTAGGACCCTTTCGAATTTGAATATACCCTAAAACTTTACGTTCTAATAAAATTAAATAAGCAGTTCCTACTAATACCCCCAACAACAAAATTAATAAACCCAAAATAATTATATAAACATCTTTAAAAAACATATACTATATATATAATTAAATTATATATTCATGACTTCTAAAATCATTACATTTTATCTGCCAAAATAGTTCAAAAATAACTAAAAATAATTTTTATTTTATATCTATTTTAATAAAATTCATTTTAATTAAATTTAATTTAAATATTTAATCCTTTCGTACTAAAATATTTTAATTTATAAAAGATAGAAACCAACCTGGCTTACACCGGTTTGAACTCAGATCATGTAAGATTTTAATGATCGAACAGATCAAAAACTTTAAACTTCTGCATTTAAATTTTATCTTAATCCAACATCGAGGTCGCAAACTTTTTTTTTTATTCGAACTAAAAAAAAAAATTACGCTGTTATCCCTAAGGTAATTTATTCTTATAATCAATAGTACTGGATCATTTAATCACTTATTTATGTATAATTATAAAAAAAGTTTTTCTAATTTTTCTATCACCCCAACAAAATAAATAAATAAATTTTAATTTATACAATTTATAAATAATCTTAATTAATTTATTTATAAAACTCTATAGGGTCTTCTCGTCTTTTTATTATATTTTAGCTTTTTAACTAAAAAATTAAATTCTATATTTTAAATAAGAGACAGTTTATATTTCATCCAATCTTTCATACAAGTTATCAATTAAATAACTAATGATTATGCTACCTTTGTACAGTCAAAATACTGCAGCCCTTTAATTTTAAAATCAGTGGGCAGATTAGACTTTATATTATTTTCAAAAAGACATGTTTTTGATAAACAAGTGAATATAAATTTTTGCCGAATTACTTTTATTTAATTTTATTAAATTTTAATTTTTAATAAATTTTATATACTAATTTTATCATTATAACAAATATTTCAATATTAAATATTTTTTTTTTATAAAAATGTAAATTAATTATTAAATTTTATTTAAAATGAAATTATTTATAATAAACTAAATTTTTTTAACAATATAAATCATATAATATTCAAATAAAAAATTATTTTTATACAAATTTAATTTAAAGCTTATCCCTTAAAATATAAAAATTAACAAAAAATTAATTAATTAATTAATTAATTTTTAATAATAATTTTAAAATTAAATTTTTTTCTAAAAAAACTAGATATATTTAAAAACGATTAACATTTCATTTCCAATTAATTATTTAAAATATTTATGCTACAATAACTTTATTAATTAATTATCTCTTTTAAATTCGAGAATAGTTTAAATAAACCATTTATTAAATAAACTCTGATACACAAGATACAATGAATTAAATTTACTTTTAAACAATTTATTTTTTAAATTATTTCAATTTTATTTTACAATACTAATTCACTATAAATTAATTAATTTTTTCTTTTAAAATACTTTAACCCCCATTAAGATTTTAAAATTTTTTTTATTAATTTTTTTTTATTATATTATTATTAAATTTTACATTCAAATTAATTAATTATTAATATCTTTTCAATGTAAATGAAATACTTAAGCTCAAGCTCTAATTTGATCTTTCTAGAAGCACTTTCCAGTACCTCTACTTTGTTACGACTTATTTCAACTTATTAATATATGAAAGCGACGGGCAATATGTACATATTTTAATTTTTAATCATTTTATTAAATTAAATAAAATTACATTTAAATCCACCTTCAATTAATTATTACAAATTAATATTCATTTAAATAAATTTATTGTAATCCATTATATTCTTAATTATAATCTGCATCTTGATCTGATTTAATTTATATTTTTAATTTTTAAATATTAATTTTATTAAAAAATATTTTTTTAACAACGATATACAAAATGATAAATTAAGTAAATTTATTCGTGGATTATCAATTATTAAACAGATTCCTCTAAATGAACTAAAATACCGCCAAATTATTTAAGTTTCAATAAATAATTATTTACTATTTTAGTATTTTAATTTTAATTTTTAATAATAGGGTATCTAATCCTAGTTTTTTATAAAATTTATTAAATCATAATTATTAAATAAATTTTTATTAAATTAAAATTTCACCTAATAATTTAATTTTTTATTTATAAAATTAATTAATTAATTAATTACTAATAAATTTTAATTTAACTTTTGTATAACCGCAACTGCTGGCACAAAATTTGTTATTAATTCAAATATTACTAAATCTTAATTTCTTAAATTATTTAATATTAATTACTACATAAAAATTTTAATTTATTATTAAAATAAATTAAAATTAACACTAAAATTTATATGTAAAATAAATTTTAAATAAAATAATCAAACCATAAAAAATTTATTTATATTTAAATTAATATAAATAGATTTTTTTTTTTTTTTTTTTATATTAAAATATTTAATTTTCATTAATAAATTTTTAATAATTTTACTTTTTTTCTTTTTCATAATATTAATATTAAATACAAAATAAAATAATAAACAATTATAATTAATTCAAATTATAATATATTAATATAATTAATATTAATTTAACAATAAATTATAAAATTATAAAATTTATAATATATTTAAATATTTAATATATATATATATATATATATATAAACCATTCATAATAATTTTTCTTATAATAATAAATTAAAAATAAGCTAAATTAAGCTTTTGGGTTCATACCCCAACTATAAAGGAAAAACCTTTTTTTTAAAATTAATAAAGTGCCTGATTAAAGGATTATTCTGATAGGATAAATTAAGTAAATATAATTTACCTTTATTATATTTTATAGAATTAAACTATATCTAATAGTATCAAAAACTATTGTGCATCTTACACTAAAATATATTAAATAAATAAATAAATTTTAAAAATTTTAGATAAATAACTTAGTTATTTTATTATTAAATCTTTTTTATTATAAACTCAAATAAAATATTTTTTATTTTTATTTTAATTTTCAGAACATTAATTTCAATTTCTGCTAATTCTTGATTTGGTTGCTGAATTGGATTAGAAATTAATCTTCTTAGATTTATCCCCCTAATTTCTAACTCTAATAACTTAATGGCAACTGAAGCTTCTTTAAAATACTTTCTTACCCAATCTATTGCCTCAATTAATTTTCTTTTTACGATTTTATTAACATTAATTTTTATAAATAATTTTGAAACAAATAATATAATTTCTATTATAATAAATTCATCTATACTTATAAAAATAGGATCAGCCCCCTTTCACTTTTGATTTCCTAATATTGTTGAAGGTTTATCTTGATTTAATAATTTTATTCTTATAACATGACAAAAAATTACACCTATAATTCTTTTATCTTATTATTTTAATAAAAATTTTATTATTATAATAATTATTTTAAATATTATTATTGGGGCTATTGGAGGTTTAAATCAAACTTCCCTGCGAAAATTAATAGCTTTTTCCTCAATTAATAATTTAGGATGAATACTTTCTTCAATTATAATTAGAGAAAATTTATGATTATTTTATATTTCATTTTATTCATTTTTAATCAGAATTATGTGTTTTTCTTTTTATATCATAAATATATACTATATTAATCAATTATTCATTAGCAATATAAATTTTATAATCAAAATTAATTTTTTAATTAATTTTTTATCTTTAGGAGGTTTACCTCCTTTTATTGGATTTTTCCCAAAATGAATCGTCATTAATTTTTTAATCAAAAATCAAATGATCTTATTAACTTTCATTTTCATTATAATAAGATTAATCATACTATTTTTTTATATTCGTATTACTTATTCAGCTTTTATATTTAACTATTTAAAAATAAAATGATTTAAAATCTTTATTAAAAATAATTATTTATTAATTATTAATTTTTTTTCTTTTATTTCTTTAATAGGAATAATCTTAAGAACTTTTTTCTTTTTCTAAGGTTTTAAGTTAAATTAAACTAATAATCTTCAAAATTATTTATAAAGAAATATTCTTTAAGCCTTAATAGATATTTCTTCTATTCCTTAAAATTTGCAATTTTATATCATTTTTGAATATAAAGCTAACATATACATATATTAATAAAAGAGAAATATTCTCGTTAATAAATTTACAATTTATCGCTTAAACCTCAGCCATTTTATTTAATTTTAGCGAAAATGACTTTATTCTACAAATCATAAGGATATTGGAACTTTATACTTTATTTTTGGAATTTGAGCAGGAATAGTAGGAACATCTTTAAGTTTATTAATTCGAGCAGAATTAGGAAACCCAGGTTCCTTAATTGGAGATGATCAAATTTATAATACTATTGTAACAGCTCATGCTTTTATTATAATTTTTTTTATAGTAATACCTATTATAATTGGAGGATTCGGAAATTGACTCGTACCTTTAATACTAGGAGCCCCAGATATAGCTTTCCCACGAATAAATAATATAAGTTTTTGACTACTACCCCCTTCTCTCACCTTATTAATTTCAAGAAGAATTGTAGAAAATGGAGCAGGAACAGGATGAACAGTGTACCCCCCACTTTCTTCTAATATTGCCCATGGAGGTAGATCAGTAGATCTTGCTATTTTTTCCCTTCATCTAGCTGGTATTTCTTCAATTTTAGGAGCAATTAATTTTATTACAACTATTATTAATATACGATTAAATAATTTATCCTTTGATCAAATACCTTTATTTATTTGAGCTGTAGGAATTACAGCATTTTTACTTCTTCTATCTCTACCAGTATTAGCCGGAGCTATTACTATATTATTAACTGACCGTAATTTAAATACATCATTCTTTGACCCAGCGGGAGGAGGAGACCCTATTTTATATCAACATCTTTTTTGATTTTTTGGGCACCCTGAAGTTTATATTTTAATTTTACCAGGGTTTGGTATAATTTCTCATATTATTTCCCAAGAAAGAGGAAAAAAGGAAACCTTTGGATGTTTAGGTATAATTTATGCAATATTAGCCATTGGTTTATTAGGGTTTATTGTTTGAGCTCATCACATATTTACTGTAGGTATAGACATTGATACACGAGCATATTTTACTTCAGCAACTATAATTATTGCAGTTCCCACAGGAATTAAAATTTTTAGTTGACTTGCAACATTCCATGGAACACAAATTAACTATTCACCTTCAATTCTATGAAGATTAGGATTTGTATTTTTATTTACAGTTGGTGGATTAACAGGAGTAATTTTATCTAATTCATCTATTGATATTACTCTTCATGATACATACTATGTTGTAGCCCATTTTCACTATGTATTATCTATAGGAGCAGTATTCGCTATTATAGGAGGATTTATTCATTGATACCCTTTATTTACAGGATTATCAATAAATCCATATTTATTAAAAATCCAATTTTTTATTATATTTATTGGAGTTAATTTAACTTTCTTCCCTCAACATTTTTTAGGGTTAGCTGGTATACCTCGACGATACTCAGATTACCCAGATTCGTATATTTCATGAAATATTGTATCATCATTAGGTTCTTATATTTCCTTATTAGCTGTAATATTAATATTAATTATTATCTGAGAATCAATAATTAACCAACGAATTGCTTTATTCCCAATAAATTTACCCTCTTCAATTGAATGATATCAAAATCTACCCCCAGCTGAACATTCATATAATGAATTACCAATTTTAAGTAACTTCTAATATGGCAGATTATATGTAATGGATTTAAACCCCATTTATAAAGGATTATCCTTTTTTTAGAAATGGCAACATGATCTAATTTAAATTTACAAAATGGAGCATCCCCTTTAATAGAACAAATTATTTTCTTCCACGATCATACATTAATTATTCTTATTATAATTACAATTTTAGTAGGATATTTAATATTAAGATTATTATTTAATAAATATATTAATCGATTTCTTTTAGAAGGACAAATAATTGAATTAATTTGAACTATTTTACCCGCTATTACATTAATTTTTATTGCTCTTCCATCTTTACGATTATTATATCTTTTAGATGAATTAAATAACCCATTAATTACATTAAAATCTATTGGGCACCAATGATATTGAAGTTATGAATATTCAGATTTTAATAACATTGAATTTGATTCATATATAATTCCTTCTAATGATTTAAATCCAAATGGATTTCGTCTTTTAGATGTAGATAATCGAATTGTTTTACCAATAAATAACCAAATTCGTATTATAGTTACAGCAACTGATGTAATTCACTCATGAACTGTACCTTCATTAGGAGTAAAAGTAGATGCTAATCCAGGACGATTAAATCAAACCAACTTCTTTATCAATCGACCAGGAATTTTTTATGGTCAATGTTCAGAAATTTGCGGAGCTAATCATAGTTTTATACCTATTGTAGTTGAAAGAATTTCAATTAAAAATTTTATTAATTGAATTAATAATTATTCTTCATTAGATGACTGAAAGCAAGTACTGGTCTCTTAAACCATTTTATAGTAAATTAGCAATTACTTCTAATGAATTTATTTATAAAAGAATTAGTTAAACCATAACTTAAGTATGTCAAATTTAAATTATTACCTAAATGTAATATTCTTTTATCCCACAAATAATACCAATTAACTGAATACTTTCTTTCTTTTTTTTTCTATCTATTTATTTAATTTTTAATATTATAAATTATTATGTTTTTTTTAATAAAATTGACAATAAAAATAATAATTTAAACTTTAAATTAAAAAATTTTAACTGAAAATGATAAGTAATTTATTTTCAATTTTTGACCCATCTACTAATTTATTTAATATCCCCTTTAATTGACTCAGAACTATATTAGGAATTATATTTATCCCATATTCATTTTGATTAATCCCTAATCGGCATTTTTATTTATGAAATTTTATTCTAATAAAATTACATAATGAATTTAAAACTCTTTTAAAAAATAATTACTTTCAAGGTTCCACTTTTATTTTTATCTCAATATTTTCGTTTGTTTTATTTAATAATTTTTTAGGGCTATTTCCTTATATTTTTACTAGAACAAGACATTTAACACTTTCATTATCAATCTCCCTTCCTTTATGATTAAGATTTATAATTTACGGATGAATTAATAATACTCAACATATATTTATCCACATAATCCCCCAAGGAACCCCAGGAGTTCTTATACCTTTTATAGTATTAATTGAAACAATTAGAAATATTATTCGACCAGGGACACTAGCAGTTCGATTAACAGCTAATATAATTGCAGGCCATTTATTAATAACTCTTTTAAGAGGAACGGGGACAAATATAGCATCATATTTAGTTGTATTTCTAGTTATTGTCCAAATTCTTTTATTAATTTTAGAATCAGCTGTTGCAGTTATTCAATCTTATGTAATTGCAATTTTAAGAACATTATATTCTAGTGAAGTAAACTAATTAATGAAAGCTAATTTTAACCACCCATTTCACTTAGTTGATTACAGCCCATGACCTTTAACCGGAGCCATTGGGGTTATAGTTTTAGTTACTGGAATAGTAAAGTGATTTCATAACTTTAACATAAATTTACTAATTCTAGGTTATTTAATTGTTATTTTAACAATATATCAATGATGACGAGATGTTTGTCGTGAAGGAACTCTTCAAGGTAAACATACTATTTTAGTGACTAAAGGACTTCGATGAGGAATAATTTTATTTATTGTTTCAGAAATTTTTTTCTTTGTATCATTTTTTTGAGCATTTTTTCATAGTAGTTTAGCACCTAATATTGAAATTGGAGCTATTTGACCTCCTACAAGTATTATCCCATTTAATCCATTTCAAATTCCTTTACTTAATACAATTATTTTAATCAGTTCAGGAGTATCAGTTACTTGAGCCCATCATGCCATCATAGAAAATAATAATTCCCAAATAACTCAAGGACTTTTTGTTACTATTATTTTAGGAATCTATTTCACTATTTTACAAGCTTACGAATATTATGAAGCTTCTTTTACTATTGCAGATAGTATTTATGGATCAACATTTTTCATAGCAACTGGATTCCACGGACTTCATGTAATAATCGGAACATTATTCTTATTAATTTGTCTAATCCGACATTTAAATAATCATTTTTCTAGCAATCATCATTTTGGGTTTGAAGCAGCAGCCTGATATTGACATTTCGTAGACGTAGTTTGATTATTCCTTTATATTTCAATTTATTGATGAGGAAATTAATTATTTATATAATATATTTAGTATATTTGACTTCCAATCAAAAAGTTTAATAATTTTAATATAAATAATTATTTTAATAATAAATATTTTACTAGTAATTATATTAATTCCTAATATTTTGATAATATTAGCAAATATTTTATCAAAAAAAACATTTTCAGACCGAGAAAAATGTTCACCATTTGAATGTGGATTCGACCCTAAATCATCCGCCCGAATTCCATTTTCACTACACTTCTTTTTAATTACCGTAATTTTTTTAATCTTTGATGTAGAAATTGCTTTAATTTTCCCCATTATTCCTTTATTTAAAATAGTTAATTTTATTTTTTGAACAAAAATTAGATTTTTTTTTATCTTAATTTTATTAATTGGTCTATATCATGAATGAAATCAAAATATATTAAACTGAACTAATTAATTAATTAATTAAATTTAAAAATTTATACAGGATTATAGTTTAAAAAAAACATTTGATTTGCATTCAAATAATATTGAACTACATCAATTTATCTTATTTAAAAAAAAAATTAAGTTAATTTATCTATAAAGTAACCAACAAAGTGAGAAGCAATTTTGCATTTAATTTCGACTTAAAAGAAGGGTGAATAAATCACTCCTTACTTATTAATTATTTACTTATTTAAACCACCACTAAAAATAAATAATATATAAATAAATTCAACTAAAAAGTTAAATAAAAAAAATAAATTTATGGTTTGATTATTTTATTTAAATAAAATTTAAATTTATTATATTATTTATTTTTTAAATATTAATTGAAACCAAAATAGAGGTATATCACTGTTAATGATATTATTGAATAATAAAATTCCAATTAAATTTGAAATATAAAGATTAAAATTAAGCTGCTAACTTAATTTTTAGTGGTTAAATTCCATTAATATTTCTATATAAGTCATATTTATACTTTATAAATAAAAATCAATGTAAATATTATATTTAAGATTTTATTCATAAATTTTAATGTTAATTTTAATTTATTTTAAATATAAATTAAATAAAATTTATATAGTTTAAAAAAAACTTTACATTTTCATTGTAAAAATAAAATATTATTTTTTTATAAATAAATAAATTAAAAATTAAATTATTTAAAGATAAATATATCTCCCTAATATCTTCAATATTATGCTCTAATTTATAAGCTATTTAAATTTAATTAATATTTAAGAATAATATTAATAAAATAATTAACATTCACATAATAAATCTAAATAAATAAATTTTAAAATTATTAATTTGATATAAATTATAAAATACAGAATATTTTTTTAAAATTTTTATTATGCCTCAACCTCTATATACTTCGCTTCACCCTAAATCAATATTTTTATTTAATATTTGACCGTAATTAAGAAAATAATATCTTAAACCATAAGTTGATAAATTTGGCATAAATCACATTAAACTTAAAAAATTTCTTAATCTGTAAGTTATAATAAATTTATTAGTAGAGTAAATATTCATATTTCTAATTATATAACCTAGTAAACCACCAATTAATCTCACATAAATTACTATTATTTTTAAATTAAAAGGAAGATAAATCATATAAGGATATGAAAAAATTATTCAACTCAAAAATCTTCCTCTAATAACTCTTATAAATAATAAAACAAATATACTTTTTAATATAATATAATCTTCGTCATATAAATTATAAATTCTTAATAAATTATAATCGTTAATTATTAAGTATATTATTAAACGAAAAGTATAAAATATTGTTAACCCAGTAGATAAATAATATAATATGAAAATTATAATATTTAAATTTCTGAATCTAACTATTTCTAAAATTAAATCTTTTGAATAAAACCCTGCCAAAAAGGGTAAACCACATAAAGCTATATTAGAAATATTTATACATAAAGAAGTTAAAGGAATAAAAAAACTAATACCTCCTATATAACGAATATCTTGAATATCGTTTATTATATGAATAATCACCCCAGCACATATAAATAATAAAGCCTTAAATATAGCATGAGTTAATAAGTGAAAAAAAGCTAAATCAGGTATTCCCATTCTTAAAATTCTTATTATTAAACCTAATTGTCTTAAAGTAGATAAAGCAATAATTTTTTTTAAATCAAACTCATAATTGGCAGAAATACCCGCTATAAATATTGTTAAACCAGACAATAATAATAACATTTTTAAAAAAAAAGTATTTAACAATAATATGTTAAAACGAATCAATAAATATACCCCAGCAGTAACTAAAGTTGAAGAGTGAACCAAAGCAGATACAGGTGTAGGGGCAGCCATAGCCGCTGGTAATCAAGAACTAAAAGGAATTTGAGCTCTCTTTGTTATAGCTGCAACAATAATTATTCTTCTAACTATTATCATTTCTCAATCATTATTTATAAACTCTAAATAAAAAATATAATTTCATCTACCATAATTTAATATTCAAGCAATTACTATTAAAATAAATACATCACCAACTCGATTAGATAAAGCTGTTAATATCCCAGCATTATAAGATTTTAAATTTTGATAATAAATAACTAAACAGTAGGAAACTAAACCTAATCCATCTCAACCTAATAAAATTCTAATAATATTAGGACTAATAATTAATAATATCATTGAAAAAACAAATAATAAGACTAAAATAATAAATCGTCTTAAATTTAATTCTGATCTTATATATCTTTTTCTATAAAAAATTACAACTGAAGAAATTAAGAAAACAAATATTATAAATAACAAAGACATTCAATCTAATAAAATAGACATAACTACTCTAATTGAATTAAAAGAAATAACTTCTCATTCAAGAAAAATTACCAAATTATTTATAATAAAATAAATCATTATAAAAAAATTTAATATTCTTATCATAAATAAAAAAATAAAAGAAATAAAACAAATTGAATATTTCATATTGTTAAT